GCTAGTCCCAAGCAACTAAGTGTAAAGAGCCGAAGGCAAGGAGAGCAACAAGGGCAAGGTCAGGAGTTTCTCTAACATCGGAACTTACGACAGGCTAGACTCAGCTAGATATTAGCGGGGTGTTCTCCTGTCCTTGGTTGGTTTAGGGAGTCCTTTCCTCATCTAGCGTCACTGGCTCAGCAAGGACTAATATTTGGCATGGCTTATCGTCTACAGTCAAGTATGCTGGAGGAAGTCGAGCCGGATCTGGTCTATCATAAGGGATTTGCCTTTTATATTGATTCCTACGGATTGGATCAAAATCAATTCGTCGAATGATGAGCCAGGGATGAATCGAAAAAAAATCTTTATCGGGTTTACCTCCTATTTTCTTTATGAAGAGAATCTTTTGATAGAAGGAAGGATCAGAAAGAAAAACGAAATTAGAAAAGAAAAAGCAGGCTGGGCGGAACGATCAGCTGATGCGTAGCGTCAGGATGGGCTATGAGAGGCGGGAATGATTTGGAAGATCAGGACAGGTAGTAAGGAACCCTAGATCCACCTATGAAACAAAACACTATCACAAGCTGTAGGGGAAGGACATCCTCCGCCAAAGGCCACTCACAATGTGACCGCAGCAGGATATCGCCAGATCCCTCCCTATGACTTAGAAGCAAACATTTGGTCTATTAACGCCCTTTAATCTTAGAACTTCTTAAGACCTCTCCAAAACACGCCGAACTATTCTATACCCTTCTTAGATAAGCACAAATCCCTAGGGAGACACCCGCAGAAGAACTGCAGTCTATCTTTTCCCAGATCATAGCACCTCAACCAATAGCATTCTCGGGTGAGGCTATAGATGCTAGTAGACACCCACACCTGGATGCTGTCTACATTACCGCCTACGTAGGAGACTGCAGGATTAGACGAAGAATGGTTGACAATGGGGCAGGAATCAACGTCTGCACCCTATAAATCGCAGAAGTCCGCGGGATAAGCGAAGAAGACTTTTCCCTTTTTAGTTAGTATTCCAAATGGTTGGTCAAGGGAGCAGAGCGATAGGATTCCCGGGTGCCCGAGCGGGAGCAGTTGACGTTGAGCTTCAAGAGCAAGCGATATAAATCTTCTTTGCCTAAAAAAAAAGACAAGAAAGAAAGCCGCAAGAGTCGGCCAAAAAGCCGTATCGCGCGAGGCGCTCACGTTTTTTTTGGCTGGTTGCGATCAGATGTAGGAGAGAAGTTCGTTTAGGAGCCACCGCATATGTTGACTCTTGAATTGATTCGTGAGATTTGCGATCGCTCTTTCCTCCCGCCTCGCAGGTCCTCAAAATCCCCTAGAGTATTCAATGAAAAATGGTTTGATCATTCAATGGATCAAGCAAGGTGTTGATTTTTCAACCAGAAAGCTAAGTTTTCAGGAACCTAGGTAATAAAATGAATAGTATCCCGATCAAACAAGAGACTTTTCTTACTGACCTTACTAAGGAATGCACTTTTGGTCTCTCATTTTCTCTTTTTAGGATTGTTCGGGAGACATGGTCCAAGCCCGGTGAGAGGAATTGCAATACGACTTCCTACTTCCTACTACAATCGTCGCAGCTTGCGACTAACACCAGCTCCTAGATCGGATCAGAACTTTCATTCTCGGCAGACCTAGCAGCTTCCTTATTTAAACGCGTAAGAAGGCTTAGGTTCTTGAAGAACTTATGAGTTTTCTGTCTTTCCAGCCCTGCTTTGTAGTGAGGGAAGCCGATTAGTCTTTGCGAGAGGGCGTGGGCTTCCGTCCTTCCTTGCCTTGCAGATCTTTCCCTGCTGCTATACGTAACTGCGACGGTATTCTCTGTCTTTTCTTTGTTTGTTGTAGGCTCGACCGATAGGGACATTTATGGATTCATTCCTGGGGTCTTTATTTGAAGTTCAGCAAACCCGTAGAGAGAGCGGGCTACACCTAGCTTAGCCTATCTTGATGAACCAGACAGATCCGCCCCAGATAATGACCTTCATTCAATTGTTGTTTCTATCCGCAGCCCCTTGTATAGGGTTCCAAACCTTAACAAGCTATCAAACTGACTAGAGGTGTATAGATACCGATATGCAACTGAAATACCTTAAACGGGGTATCAATATGGGCAAGGTGCTTCTTTTTCGACTCGGTTGACCAAATCTCTCACCGGAGATAGTTCAACTACAACCTGGTCGTTCTGGGTCATCAAGGGTAGTTTCAATTCAATTCTCAGGTGGGACGAGATCCTAATCTGTGATTGGCTTTGCTCCCCGATTTGGATCTGCTGTTCGAACCAAGTGAATCGCTTTTGTGGTTTAAATGCTGCTAGCCCCAATGCTGCTCGCTTTTCTTTTTGATTCCGGTGGATCAATGGGTTTAGAATAGAACGAAGACCCTCGAGAACCCGGGCCGGCCACCCGAGGAAATATATAAGATTGAATTCATACATTCAATTCCTTATCAAACATGTCTTTCCGGGCCTAGTATCTGGCTCTAGTTATTCCTTCTGGTACTTGTACCTGTAAATCAACTCGACTCTTTCCGGCACCCGTTTCTGGCCAATCCTATCTTTCTTCTTCGCTGCCTTCTGGCTCGTCTAGTTCGGAATGGGATGTGGAGGGGATTGTGGTCGGATCGATTCCTTCTGACTCTACTCACTCTCTTTCCGTCACTCGTTCAGGTCAATGTCTTTCAGGGCATCGATGCATGTTTTTCGTGTACTCCTTTCTGTCAATAAATCTTGTTATTCATTCCTGGTCCTTCTTTCTTTCACTAGTCATTCTTGATGACACTTGTTTTTCAGCAAAGTCATTTTCCCTCGAAAAGTGGTACTTGAATCTCACATCTTAAAAAAACCCCGTATTTTGAGATAGCAGCACTGCCGGATGCGTAACAGATTCCTTCTCCTAGCCAGGAACTAGAACCATCTTCCGTCTTAGCCCGATTAGACCTCTTGATAGATTAGTTGGCAAGATGGTATCTTACTCTTACGACTTGAAGTCGGCTACCGACAGGTGGCCTATTCTATTATTGTTTGAGATAATGTGCTCGATAGGTCATTTGCTTCGGCAATAGTAAACTCTGCCTTTGCTTGTAACATATTTGATGTCCCGTTTGTAAATAAGAAAGGGTCATCAGTGTGTTTTGTCGCAGGGCAACCTCTCGGATACTATTCGTCGTGGCCCCTGTTTGCACTATCACACCATTTCGTAGTGTGGTGGTGTGCGAACAGAGTGTACCCAGCTTTACAGAGTACGCTGTCCTCGGTAATGACGTGCTTATAGCCGATGAGGCTGTAGCCTTGGTGTATCACGATCTTCTCCTTGGACTCGGGGTTAAAATCAGTAAACAAAAGTCCCTGATTTCGAGGTCTTCCTAGTAGGAACCGGGATCATGAACCAGTTGTTCAATTTCTCCCCTCTTGCAGCGAGGCGGATAGTACTCTCATCTGGAATGTCAAACTTTCGAGTGACTGTGGCACTGAGTTCTTCTTGTTGTTCAAAGAACCAGGGCATGATCTCTGGTGGTAGATCATCATAATCAAAGACTTCTCGCAGATCTTTGTGGATTGCCCCCTTGCTTGTAGGAGGATTCAGACTCATCATTGGAGGTATTGGTTTAATGACCTCGTAGACTTTTGATAGAGGAATGGACCCTGACTGATTGGAATACTCGTCAAGGCTCTTTCGTCGATGGTCTTCAATGGCCTTTTGCCTATCTCGGCGAGTAGGAGTGAACCCTATGCCAAATGTGTGATCGGCTTTCGGAAGCTCGATCGGATTAAGCCGGAGGTCAGTGCCCATCCCTTTGTCAGGTTGGAAGCCATTCTCTCTCAGAACTTTGGCTATCATGTGACTGCTGCCAGATATCGCAGGTTCAGTCGGAGTGGCGTTCTCGGGAACGAAGGTAGTGGGGACAATTTCAGACGTGTGATAAAACTAGGCCTGATTTTGTCTTCCACATCTGAGCTTGGGAAGTCAGAGGGATGGATCTTGGCCAAATCCTCTGCTGCCTTAATTGTCACCAAGTATCCGTTGAGGATATACTTCAAGCATTGGTGAAGTGATGATGCGACTGCTCCAGTTGAGTGGACCCAAGGGCGTCCGAGCAGGAAGTTCTAAACTGCCGGGAGTTCAAGAACTTGGAAGGTTACACTGAAGATCTCCGGGCCAATTTTCATGTCCAAGTTGATTTCTCCAAGAACTGTGCTTGGGGTACCGTCAAAGGATCGAACGATGGTTCGGCAGGGGCGCAAAGCAGATCGACTTATCCCTAATCTGTTGAGGGTAAGCATAGGACATATGTTCAGTGCGAATCCGTTGTGAATTAGGACCCGTGATATTCTATTATCCTATCTCTGCAATTGACCGTTATGTGGAGAGGATCGTTGTGTCCGGTTCCTTCAGGATTCTTAAACGTCGGTGAAGGAAATGATATTGGTGGATAGGACTTGCCCTACCAGGTTCTGGAAGCTTTCTGTAGAGATACTAGAGGGTACATGGGCTTGATTGAGCACCTTGAGTAAGGTCTTGCGATGTACTTCCGAAGATGCGAGTAGACTCATAATTGAGATCTGGGCGGGCATTCTGCTAAGTTGCTCAACTATGCTGTACTCGCTGTTCTGAATGAGTTTCAGGAACTCTTCGATGTCCCCTTTTGTAACCTGTCTGTCAACTTCCGCAGGTTCAGTTTCTTTACCCTTTGCTTTCCTCCTTCTGAGCTCTAGTTCCTCTGGAGTGTAACTTCGACCAGAGCGAGTCATTTTACCTATCTCGGCGACCTCAGTCCCTGTGACTGCTTCGTCAGCCTAGTTCCATGGAACCTTATCATTGAGAGTGTAGGGCTTCTTTGGGGGATACCTGATGATGATTGGTTCCTTCGGCCCTACGTAAGGAAATGTAATGGGTGGCAGACTTACATTTGCTGAGACTGTAATTGCTGGGAATGGCCTTTTGATGACCATTGGCTGTAAGTGAGAAGTGACTGCTGCGACACTTGCGTCGGGGGAAACGACAAAGGGTTTCCCAGTTGACACTTCCTGAATGCAGTTGACAGTTGCTTCTTGTATTAAACTGATCTTCCGGGTAGTCGTCCGAGGTGTAATGATGGTCTCCTCTTCGAGAGGATCCTCCCATTGCGGGGCCTGGATAACGGGCCTGAGTTGATGCTGCTCAATGTTGCACAGGTCATATGACACTATTCCATGGTCAAAGTTGAACTTGATCACCCCCGAATCGATGAGATCTTGAATTCGATGTCTTAGACCGAGACATCTGTCAGTTCGGTGACCGATGGCTCCCAGGTGGAAGTCACATTTTTCTTCTTGATTGAACCAGACGGCTTTGGCGTCGATAGTTCTTGGTAGCATTGGTACTAATTGGTACTACAAGCCCTGTTTTGATCAACTCTGGTAGCATGACCATAGGTGGGATAGGCAAGTGATCGAACTCCCTTTTAGACTTGGGTGGTACCGGGGTCTTTGGAGCACGTCTTTCTTTTATGGGAATCCTGACAGTGATCCTCTTCTCAGCCTTGTCTTTTATTAGAGATGGTATGAGCTTGGTGAGCATGTCAACCTGCCTTTTTGTCTTTTTCAGTTCCTCGGAGATGAATTGGACTTCTCTTCTCTCTTTAGTCGCTGGAATTCCAAGGCGTCTTCGAGCATCTTTTCTTTGTCACTGAGCAATGCTGAGTTCATTTTTGATCGGCTGATCATTGCAATGTGAGGCGGCTCCTTGCCTTTTTTGATTCTGACTTTCACCTTCTCGTCAAGGCGAGCTATGAGTTGGGACGGATCTTCCACATAATTCTCCAGGATATGCTGCCGATACCCTTCAGGAGTGGTCGGTATTTCCAACCATGCGCTGACCTGGCTATTGAGGTATTGAGTGGGTACCTGCCTTTGGACTGAGGTTGCTGCACTTATCAAGTCGTTCCACCCCATAGTATTCATTAAATCAAAGGTTTCGGAGATGTCCTGATCCATTAGAGCTTGGATTCTTTCCTCAGCTATCTGATTGTGCTGAACTTGTTCCCACGTCTGAGTTGTCATGGGATGATAACTTTCAGAAGGGCTAGCTGAGTCATCAACGATGTACCATTGATCTTTGCTACTTCCCCTTTTTACTATTTGAAAGGATTCTGTTATGCCATATGATATACTTCATCATCCTCGTTTGGTGCATCAGATTCCTCATCCCAGGGACTTCCCCAAGAGGGCTTGGCAGTTCCAAACGGGGCTGGTGGTGCGCTATAAGTAACCAGAAATGGTCTTGAAGATTCTCCGAGATCCCCGATCGTAGGGTCTACCGCTTCAAGTCTTGTGGCAAAAGGATCCTTTTTCTTCCTTGGAGTTGGAGTCCCTGGAGGAGAAGGACAGTGATCACAGTGACATGGTTTGTCATAGCAGAGAATTTCAAAGTAGGGGTCATTGTCACTGACATGGAACCCTATGACCGGGTAGTCGGTTTCTTTTGCTGGATTGAGGAATCCGTCCCTAATGAGAGGTACAAAGGCTGCACGATTATAAACCTCTTGAGAGATAGGTCTTTTATCGTGAGTGTAAGCAATGATGGGAAAGTCTTCTGGTTTTGCAGCCAAAAGTTCTCCGGATTGAATCCTTTACAGGATATCAAAATAATTATCCGCAGGCCTGGAAGGTGTTGCAAACTCTGAGCTGTATACCATGTTGATGGTCCCTTCTGGTTTCTTATCATTTGGACATTCAATCATCTGAGAAGGGTCAGTCACCCTTTTCCAAGTCATGGTAGGAGCTTGGCCTTGTCTTCCTTTGTTGGAAGAACCAAGGTCTTCTATGGTCAGCGAGTGCATGCTTGACTGTACTTCGTCGAGCAGGTGATAGGGTAAGTCATTAGACTTGAAGTCTTGGCGGATTCCCCGTTTCCCCTTTTTCCTCTTTGTGAGCTTATTCTCAGTTCGGCTTGCCTGTCGAGCCAAGTCGCCAAAAGGGTCTTCCCTTAGGTTTCTCCAGAAGGATTCCGGGTGACAGATGTTGCAGTAGCAGTATTCAGATTTGACATGGCAAGTATCCCAGTCGCCTTCTTGAAAAGGCTTCCCATCAGGGGCTCGTGTTATGATTCGACCTTCATAAGGTGTTGGGCTCAAAATCCCTTCTTCGAAATAGGGTTGAAGTGCCTCAAGATCTATTCTTGCTTGATAAATAGGCCAACCACTTTCCTCCAGGATACCGATTAAAGGGAATGCTTCTGGGAGCACTTCTGGAACTTGTCCTTCCTCGATACCCTTTCTGACATTTTCAAAGGACCAACTGGTGATGGGGGCATCCACCCCAGGGCGAAATCTCCGTGTATGATACACCATGCAGACCATGGGTGCTTCGACTTCGTTTCTGAAGACGAATTTCATTTTCTTGCCAGGCTCTGAGATCAGACAGGATGGATCCAGAGTTCTTCCCCCTTTCTGTACCATGTTGACAGCTGGTCCTGCCGGGTTGGCATTTCCATGTGCTGGTAATGGATTCTGAGTGATGTTAGGCTTCACTTCTGGTTTGTCCTCAAAAATCAAGAGCTTTTGATCAATGAGGTCTTGGACACGGTGCTTGAGTGCAAAGCATCGGTCGGTCCAATGTCCTGGTGATTTGGAGTGATATTCACAGATGGCATTGGCATCGTGCCAACGTGGAGGTGGATTCGGGACCACTTGAGGACTGATAGGAGTAACATATCCACCGGCGATCAGTTGAGGTAATAACTGTGAGATTGGCATTGGAAGAGGAGTGAACTTTCGGGGTTCCTTCTTGAAACCTGATGATGCTGCCTGGGCATTTGGAGCCTGGGTTTGGACAACGGAAGCATTTGTCGGCTGCTTGTTGTTTACAGGCCGTATGTACATGGCCTTCCTTGGCAGGGGTCCGTCGGACACAGAAAGATTTTGCACATCCCCAGTCTTCATCCCTGTTTCAGCTTTCCGTGGATTCATTTTCCGAACATTGGTGTTTGCAGGAGGTTGATCAAGCAATGCTTGCAAGGCTCGCTGATCAAGCAATTTGCCACTTCTGAGGCCTTCTTCGACTCGTTCCCCGATTGCCACTATCTGTGAGAATGGGGACTTATTGCTGACAAGCATGTGACTGAAGTAAGGCGCCTTCAAAGTGTTGAGGAAGGTTTCCACTAACTCGGTGGCTGTCAAGGGCGGTTGGACTTGAGCGGCCGCTTGTCGCCATCTTTTAGCATAACTCCGGAAACTTTCTTGAGAGTTTTTGTTCATGTGTTGCAGATTATACCGATTTGGTGCCAATTCAGTGTTGAAGGAGTACTCTTTCATGAACGACGAAGACAAATCGGCCCAGGTTCGGATTTTAGAAAGATCCAAATTGACGAACCATGTCAGGGCAGCTCCTGAGAGACTTCTTTGGAACTGTTGCATTAAGAAAGGTTCATCATCTCCATATGCGCTCATTTCTACTCTGAAGACCCGTAGATGAGCTGTGGGACACCCTGAACCACTGTACTTGGTCAGATCTGGGGGTCTGAACTTGGTTGGCGACTTCAGGTTCGGGAAGAGACATAGGCTGGCAAGACTCGTGCTACCATATTCATGATCCCCCTGAAGGTTTCGAACTCTTTCTTCAAGACTGTCGAATCTGGCTTTTTCTTCCTCCCTTCTGACAGCTTCAGGTGCGTTATTGACTGCATCGATAACTGGAATAGGGACGACAGGTACCACATTCCCGACCGCTGCTTCGGCTGGTTGTGGATTCACTGGTGCTTGTTGTACTGCAGGCATAACAGGTGCTTGAGCTGCTGTCATTGCTGCAATCATTGCTCGGAGTTGAGCTATTTCAGTTATGAGTAGCCCTGTATCTGCTGCTCTTACTTGTTCATTACCAATCTCTCCGAATTCCTCCATTCTTTGGACGAATCTTCGGGTTCTAACAGGGCTTCGAGTGTGTGCCCTTCTCGGCAATCTGGGTGGCCTCCCCCTTCTGGCGGGAGTGTTGTCTTCCAGCTTTTAGCAACAGCTCTTTCTGCACCTTGTTTCGCTATGTTAAGGAACAAGGGGAAAGGTTAGCAATCATTTAATCGCTCAGAATGACATTTGCCTGATATGATGATATGATATAATATGATTATGATGTGAGATAATGCACAAGAATGAACTTATTATATATGAGACTTTGAGTCTAAACGAGGAAACAATGTGTCAGTCTATTTAAGGACTTATCTTTATTAAAGCTGGGAAAACCCCTAGGGTCAATAACGGAAGAGAGGCCGATCGGAGCAAAGGAGAGCTTCTTATCTTATTACAAAAAAAAAAGGTAGTCCCTTACTCACAAACAACAGCTAGGCAAAGAAGGAAAGAGACATAACAGATCTGTCCTTCATTCTCCAACGCCTAGGAGAAAAGGGAGATAATAAGTATGCACGAGCGGTCGTAGTGACCAGGGTTGGCTTTAAGGCGCTTGGGAACTTGATTGGTGTGGTGGAGTGACTCGAGTTGTGAAGTCCCGGCATAAGTATGGTAGCAAAGCCGATACCGAGAAGGATGAAGGAATTCAATTGTAAACCGCTCATGTGTAATGATTCGCCCCACCCGGCCCCTTACTCCATAGGCGGAGGCAGCACCTCTTCCTCTGTTGGAAAGGAGGTCCTCCCTCAAGTAATGGGTTCGAAGGGCAAGTGTCAGGTGCTTAAAAGAGAAAAAGGGGAGCGGAAGGGATAGCTTGATTAATGGTTCGGAACAAGAAGGAAGAGCTCCCAAGCCGAGTCAGTACTGGTTCGTGTCGGAACTAGATTAGTGGAACAGGTTTAGGGTTTAGGTAGGGAGAATCTTTTCCTCCGGCTACCTTCGCGTTGTTAGCGCAGGGAAGTCGCTGCTATCTGCGACCGAGGTTTGCCCTCGCTCGATCTCAGTAATCGTAAAATGAAGAAGTTGAAGCAGCCTCCGAGCAGCTCTCATTTATTATATTATCCTTAAGGTTCCTTTAACAACATCCTTCGTTTCCCACCTCTTCCATTCAGCAGTTTGGTCTCAA